ATTACTATTTAATAACTCATAATCATATTTTGGTAAATAAATATTTGCTATTTGACAATTTAAAACATACTTTCCAAGTATTTAAATATTATTTAATGGATGAAAATGGAAAAATTTATAATCCCGATCCGTGCATTAACATCATTTTTAATTCATTCAATTTGAATTGGTATTTTATCCATCACGATTATTGTGAAGAGACATCCACAATAATTAGCCTGGGGCAGTTTATTTGTGAAAATGGATGTATATCCAAAAAAGGACCGCATCTAAAATCTGGCCAAGTTCTAATTGTTCATGTTGACTCTTTAGTAATAAGATCAGCTAAGTCCTATTTGGCCACTCCAGGAGCAAGCGTTCATGGCCATTATGGAGAAATCCTTTACGAAGGAGATACATTAGTTACATTTATATATGAAAAATCAAGATCTGGTGATATAACGCAGGGTCTTCCAAAAGTGGAACAAGTGTTAGAAGTGCGTTCAATTGATTCAATATCGAGGAACCTAGAAAAGAGGGTTGAGGGTTGGAACAAACGTATAACAAGAATTCTTGGAATTCCTTGGGAATTCTTGATTAGTGCCGAGCTAACCATAGCGCAAAGTCGGATCTCTTTGGTTAATAAGATTCAAAAGGTTTATCGATCCCAAGGGGTGCAGATCCATAATAGGCATATAGAAATTATTGTACGTCAAATAACATCAAAAGTATTGGTTTCAGAAGATGGAATGTCTAATGTTTTTTCACCTGGAGAACTGATTGGATTATTGCGAGCGGAGCGAACGGGGCGCGCTTTGGAAGAAGCGATCTCTTACCGAGCCGTCTTATTGGGAATAACGCGAGCATCTCTTAATACTCAAAGTTTCATATCCGAGGCGAGTTTTCAAGAAACTGCTCGAGTTTTAGCAAAAGCCGCTCTACGGGGTCGTATTGATTGGTTGAAAGGCCTGAAAGAAAACGTTGTTCTGGGGGGAATGATACCTGTTGGTACTGGATTCAAAGGATTGGTGCGCCGTTCAAGGGAACATAACAACATTCCTTTGAAAATTAAAAAGAAAAATCTATTCGAGGGGGAAATGAGAGATATTTTGTTCCACCACAGAGAATTATTTTATTTTTGTAGCCCAAAGAATTTCCATGATATATCAGAACAATCATTTAGGGGATTTAATGATTCCTAAGAGCGGATTTCTCCCTTTAACTTTAACTATTCGGTCTGATCATTTGAGTTGGTAATGGTAATAAAGATAATAACGAATAAAAAGGAATTAATGGCTTGAACCGTATATCAATGGCCAATCTCCGGTAGAAAGTTCCGTTGGAACAATTATTTATTTCAAGGTATCTCGTCTTTTTTTTAAAAAAAAAAAAAGAGGAAGTGTGGAGAGAAATGACAAGAAGATATTGGAACATCAATTTGGAAGAGATGATGGAAGCAGGAGTTCATTTTGGCCATGGTACTCGTAAATGGAATCCTAGAATGGCACCTTACATCTCTGCAAAACGTAAAGGTATTCATATTACAAATCTTACTAGAACTGCTCGTTTTTTATCAGAAGCTTGTGATTTAGTTTTTGATGCAGCAAGTAGGGGAAAACAATTCTTAATAATTGGTACAAAAAAGAAAGCAGCGGATTTAGTAACATCGGCCGCAATAAGGACTCGGTGTCATTATGTTAATAAAAAATGGCTCGGGGGTATGTCAACAAACTGGTCCACTACAGAAACGAGACTTCATAAGTTCAGAAACTTGAGAGCGGAACAAAAGGCGGGAAGACTCAACCGTCTTCCGAAAAGAGATGCAGCAATGTTGAAAAGACAACTATCTCACTTGCAAGCATATTTAGGTGGAATCCAATATATGACGGGGTTGCCTGATATTGTAATCATCGTTGATCAGCAAGAAGAATATACGGCTCTTCGGGAATGCGTCACTTTGGGAATTCCAACGATTTGTTTAATCGATACAAACTGTGACCCGGATCTCGCAGATATTTCAATTCCAGCGAATGATGACGCTATCGCTTCAATCCGATTAATTCTTAACAAATTAGTATCCGCAATTTGTGAAGGCCGTTCTAGCTATATAAGAAATCGTTGATTAATAATAAGATAAATCAATTACTTCGGGAACTCCATAGATTTTTTGAATCGGTTACTATTCCTGAATCTCAACAAAGAGATCAAAATCACTGGGGATATTATGTGATTACTTGGTATCCGAAATATACGATTCAAACAAACGAGTCGAGAAAGAGATAGTTGAATCAAAATAATTCTTTTTTTAGTTCTATTTCTGTCAGAGGGCAATATGAATGTTCTACCATGTTCAATCAACACACTAAAAGGGTTATACGATATATCCGGTGTGGAAGTAGGCCAACATTTTTATTGGCAAATAGGAAGTTTCCAAGTTCATGCTCAGGTACTTATTACTTCTTGGGTCGTAATTGTTATCTTATTAGGTTCAGCCGCTGTAGCTGTTCGGAATCCACAAACCATTCCGCCCAACGGTCAGAATTTCTTTGAATATGTCCTTGAATTCATTCGAGACTTGAGCAAAACTCAGATTGGAGAAGAATATGGTCCTTGGGTTCCCTTTATTGGAACTATGTTCCTATTTATTTTTGTTTCGAACTGGTCAGGGGCTCTTTTACCTTGGAAAATCATACAGTTACCTCACGGCGAGTTAGCCGCACCTACAAATGATATAAATACTACAGTTGCTTTAGCTTTACTCACGTCAGTGGCATATTTCTACGCAGGTCTTACCAAAAAAGGATTGGGTTATTTCGGTAAATATATTCAACCAACCCCAATCCTTTTACCAATTAATATCCTAGAAGATTTCACAAAACCTTTATCACTTAGTTTTCGACTTTTCGGGAATATATTGGCGGATGAGTTAGTAGTTGTTGTTCTTGTTTCTTTAGTACCTTCGTTGGTTCCTATACCTGTTATGCTCCTTGGACTATTTACAAGTGGCATTCAAGCTCTTATTTTTGCAACTTTAGCCGCGGCTTATATAGGCGAATCCATGGAAGGTCATCATTGACTCTCTTTCGAAATAGTTTTTTTAGCTTATCCCAAACGCGTAGTTCAAGATAATGTATTTTGATAATATATACAAATATGGTATATACGATCTAAAAGTAGTGACAAAAAAGATTACGATATTAGGATTAGGGAATTGTAAAAAAGGAAAGAGATCTAAAAGATCTTTTTCCTAAGATTCCCCTTTGGCCCATTTATGTCATACCTCTTCCAATAAATATTCTATTTAGATTTGTTTTGTTCAGTCAATTACAATACAATAATATTACGATTACGCTTTTTAATTGGAATAAGAATTTGGATCTTATCTCTTTCCGATGTGCGCTTAAACAAAAAAAGACGTTCTGCTCTATATGCTGTTATTTCCATTTCATTTGATTTCATTTAATTCAACGATTGATAAAAATTCTAAAAAATTAGAATTAATTGCATGCAATTAGATCAATAAAATCCTGATATTGATATGTATCAGGTTAATTAATCCGTTTATTTGGAGAGATAATTATAAAGAAAAACAAGAGAATAATTTACAAAGGAGATTCATAATAGGTTAAGGTTAGGAAGTTCAAACTAGATATTGTAATGGTTATAAGCCAACTCTTGTTGATGCTTCGAAGAATGATTCTAGAATCCGATTGAATAGAAGACGCGAATGATTGGTTTACGTTATGGAAGAAAGACATGTATATGTGATATTAGATATTGACTAGTTATATATGAGCTTATTTTATCCTATCACTCAAATTCTTCGACTGGATGAATTTGAGTGATGGGATAAAATAAGAAGTCATAATTCATTGGTTGATTGTATCATTAACCATTTCTTTATTTTGGTGCGAGGAGTTTACCATGAACCCACTGATTTCTGCCGCTTCCGTTATTGCTGCTGGATTGGCCGTAGGGCTTGCTTCTATTGGACCTGGAGTTGGTCAAGGTACTGCTGCGGGCCAAGCTGTAGAAGGTATCGCGAGACAACCAGAGGCAGAGGGTAAAATACGAGGTACTTTATTGCTTAGTCTGGCTTTTATGGAAGCTTTAACAATTTATGGACTGGTCGTGGCGTTAGCACTTTTATTTGCGAATCCTTTTGTTTAATCCTAGCAGAGAAAAAAGACTTTTTTTCTTATTGCCTTGGACTTGCCGCTTCCCCCCTTTTCCAATTAGATCAAGATTTCACTCCTACAATCACTTATTCGTTGAGACAATACCCCACGGGAGGGTCTGATTTGAGGATGACGAATTAGCGGATCCACTCGCTTTCTTCCTTCCCGCCCTTAGTCCAGTGGAACCCCCCCCTTTTTTTCTTTTTAGGAAGCGTTGCAGCAAAAAAAGAGGTATTTCGTAATTGACATGAGGCCTCGGACCTAATTCTAATAAATATTTTTCTTATTGGAACTTCAATTGAAATAATCAAAAGTAAGCCATTTCTAAATTAAATAATATATTAATATATATTTAGTTTAGAACTAAGAAAATTAATAAAAAATCAACCAAAACAAAAAAGGGGCGAAGTGATACAAAAAGAACTCTGTTCGATTTTGTTAGTCCTATCTATAAGAGGAGATCATATGAAAAATGGAACCGATTCTTTCCTTTCCTTGGGTTACTGGCCATCCGCCGGGAGTTTCGGGTTTAATACCGATATTTTAGCAACAAATCCAATAAATCTAAGTGTAGTGCTTGGTGTATTGATCTTTTTTGGAAAGGGAGTGTGTGCGAGTTGTTTATTTCAAAAATAGGCTGGATCCAACCAGCTGCACCACTTTCTTCTGTTTTTTTTTCTTCTTTCAAACTTAAAACTAGGAAAGAAAGGTGCACGATCTCGCGAATTACTTCTGAAAATGAAAAAAAGAAGAAATCAAACCATATGTCATATGTAAGAACCATAGCATTTCGTGACTTATTGGTAAATCCACTGTGATTCTCTATCAACCAATACCAATAAT